ATGATACAACAGAAGATTCTTTTGTGCACGACAGAAAAGCTATTTTCAGAAGAACTATATAATCATTGGGTTTATACCAATGAAATTAATATAATAAAATTTAATATAATAAAATTATAAAAATTAATAATAATAATTAGAAACAAATTTTCTTTATATTCTTTATGATATTATATTAAAAATAACGATATATCCTTTATCTTAATAAACTTTTTAGAAACTATATCTATATATATAAGTAAGAAATTACTAAAAAAATTGATACATAAAATAAGTAAAAAAAGAGATAAGAAGAGATCCGTCCTCCACTTACATATTTAATAACTTCTGCTACAAAGAAACTGGTAATACCAATACCGTTCGTAACTTCATCAATTACTTGTTTATCAAAAAAATGAGTTAGTCCGGTTAATCCTCTTATAGCCCTATTTAAGATTTTTGAATAAAAAATGTCTATGTAACCACGATTATATGACCAATCATATATTACATTTATGATTTTGTCCCAGAGACTTCTCCTAGGACCCATTTTAACAAAAAAATTGATTAAGTTAAAATTATGAAAATATGAATAAGCGGGCCCATATAAAAGAGACGCTATAAAAATTCCGAAATAAGCTATACTGACTGAAAAAATTGCATTTATTACAAATTCATACCAATCAAAATAATGGTTAGAATTTGAATGTAACAAGTTTATTGACGGAGTTAACCATTTTGATAATATATCAAAATGATCACTTATTCCTTGACCAAAAGGAATTCCTATGGATCCAACGAAAAAAGTAAATAAGACCAATACAAGAAGTGGAAATAACATAGTATTGTCCGATTCATAAGGATATGCGGCAATTTTTTTAGTGGCAAAATTATTAATAGTAATAAGAGGTCGCATCCTATTTATTACTAGATTACCATCAATTGGATATGTTTTTTTCGAAAAAAAGGAATCCCTTTGATTATTATTCATTGGCGATAAAAAAAATTTATTTTTTCTCACTTTAGGTCCTTTTTTGCCCCATATGGATATTGAATAGAACGCATTATTTTTTTTGCCGCTGTGGTTTTGAAAATTAACGTTCAAATGCCCTTCAAAAGTAAGTAAATACATCCGAAACATATAAAATGCAGTTAATCCTGCTGTGAAACAAGCTATTATTGCGAAAATCGGCGAATATAACCAACTATCATTAAGAATTTCGTCTTTGGACCAAAAACAAGCAAGGGGTGGAATACCACAAAGAGAAAGTGTACCCAATAAAAATGAAGTTTTTGTAATTGGCACATATTTTGTTAAACCGCCCATAAGAGCCATGTTCTGACTTTTATCTGGAGAATATCCAACAACGGTTTCCATTGAATGAATAATGGATCCAGATCCTAAAAATAACAATGCTTTCGAATAGGCATGACTGATCAAATGAAATAAAGCAGCTCGATAAGATCCCATGCCTAAAGCTAACATAATATAACCCAATTGAGACATTGTAGAATAGGCTAAACTTCTTTTAATGTCTCTTTGAGCAAGAGCCAAAGTAGCTCCTAATAGTATTGTTATTATACCCACCAAAGAAATTATATTCATTATATAAGGTATGACTGTAAAAAGAGGAAAAAGTCGAGCTACAAGAAAAATCCCCGCTGCTACCATAGTAGCAGCATGTATAAGAGCTGAAATAGGAGTAGGACCTTCCATGGCATCTGGTAACCATACATGAAGGGGGAATTGCGCGGATTTAGCAACCACACTAACAAATAATAGGGAAGCACACAAAGTAAGAAATAAAGAATTGGTCCCATCATTATCAATCAAATTATTGGCTATTTCGAACAAATCCCGAAATTCAAAACTACCCGTTATCCAATAAAGACCTAAGATTCCTAAAAATAAACCAAAATCCCCTACACGATTCGTTACAAAGGCTTTTTGACAAGCACTTGCCACAAGGGGTCGCGTGAACCAAAACCCTATTAATAGATACGAACACATTCCAACTAATTCCCAACAAATATAAATTTGTATCAAATTGGAACTAGTAACTAATCCCAGCATGGAAGCATTAGAAAAACTCATATAAGCAAAAAATCTCAAATAGCCTTGATCATGAGACATATAATTGTCACTATAAATAAGAACCATTATTCCAACAGTAGTAATTAATATTAACATAATGGAAGTAAGCGGATCTATCAAATGGCCGAAATCTAAGGAAAAATCATTATTGATGGTCCAAGACCATACATATTGGTAGATAGGACTGCCATTTATTTGTTGAATAGACAGATCGGCTGAAAAAATCATAACGATACTTAGTAATAAAACACTAGGAAAAGCCCATATACGACGAATATTTTTTGTTGCCGCCGGAACAAGGAGAAGCCCCAACCCTATTGCTATAGGAACTGGAAGGGGAACGAAAGGTATGATCCACGCATATTGATATGTATGTTCCATAATAAAATTAAACTTTTTTATTAATTGTTTTGTTTAATTGTTTCCGATTCACCAGCTCTTATATATTTTGAAAGGAGCAAAAAAAAATCAAGATATGAAAAGACTCCAATTTTAAAATTGAAAATATTCAAATAAAAAAAGAAGTTAAAATCAAATGATAAGATTAAGTCAATGTTTAAAAGTTATTACTTATATTACTTAATATAATTATTACCTAAGATATTTATGAAGATACAGAATATGTATTCTATTTTCAACCATTTATTATTTATTATTACAATAATTTAGTTTAAATCCATAGAACAGGTAAAATACAAAAAAAGTACTTGATTTTGATATATATTCTATCATCCACCAATAACTCAACCTGATAAAAAAAGCCCTCGTTATTTTAGTTAATTTATTTGGAATCAGTATTCGGAATCATTAATTGAATTAGTTCTGAACTAGTTCGTTGTGAAACTGAGTGAGTTGCTTATATTCCTTCCAATAAAACAACTTATGTTTGCGGTAACCTCTATGATATCCGTCAATTTGTTACTCGTCACTTCAGTTCTTTGCGAACTGCAATAAAAAAATGTCTTTTTTTGTTTTCATTTCGAAATGGGAATGGATTGAGAACAGAACTATCTAGTTGCAACTCTTCAATTCCATAAGAAACCGCACGAAAAGCCATTACATTCTTAAAGCTAACACCGCCCCACACCACAAGATAATTATTATTACTACAGATAATTATTATTGAACGTTCAAATAGCAATAGGAATTTGAATGATATTTTAAAAAAGTGTCCTCAAGATATTGCATTGAATTGCCTCCTTCAATCTCGACGATTGAAGATGGATGGGCTATTATGATTTAGAGCAAGCCGCTATGGTGAAATCGGTAGACACGCTGCTCTTAGGAAGCAGTGCTAGAGCATCTCGGTTCGAGTCCGAGTGGCGGCATCTTATAAAATAAAATCAAAAAATAAGAGTAAAATAAATACTCGAATAACTCCTATAATGTATAGGTATTAAATTATGGATTTCCATTCCAATGTTGGAGGACATCTTTTTTTAGGATTTTTATGATATTTTTTACTTTAGAACATATATTAACTCACATTTCTTTATCGATTGTTTCCGTTGTAATTACGATTTTTTTTATGAACTTATTAGTCCACGAAATCGTAGAACTATATGATTCGTCGGAAAAAGGAATGGTAGCTACTTTTGTTTGTATAACGGGATTATTAGTTATTCGTTGGATTTATTCAGGACATTTACCCTTAAGTGATTTATATGAATCATTAATGTTCCTGTCATGGAGTTTCTCCATTATTCATATGGTTCCCCATTTTAGGAACCATATGAATTATTTAAATGCAATAACTGCACCAAGTGCTGTTTTTACCCAAGGATTTGCTACTTCAGGTCTTTTAACTAAAATGAATCAATCCGCAATATTAGTACCGGCTCTACAATCACAGTGGTTAATGATGCACGTAAGTATGATGGTATTGAGCTATGCAGCTCTTCTGTGTGGATCATTATTATCAATAGCTCTTCTAGTCATTACATTTCGAAAAAATATAGATATATTTGGTAAATATAAAAACAATAATTTACTGGTTGGGCGATTTCCCTTTGACGAAATCCAATACGCGAATAAAATAAGCAATGTTTTACAAAACAATTGTTTTATTTCGTTTCGAAATTATCACAGGTATCAATTAATTCAGCAATTGGATTGTTGGAGTTCTCGTATTATTAGTCTCGGGTTTCTATTTTTAACCATAGGTATTCTTTCGGGAGCGGTATGGGCTAATGAAGCGTGGGGATCATATTGGAATTGGGACCCAAAAGAAACTTGGGCATTTATTACTTGGACAATATTCGCAATTTATTTACATACTAGAACAAATGAAGATTTGCAAGGCTCGAATTCTGCAATTGTGGCTTCTATGGGATTTTTTTTTATTTGGATATGCTATTTTGGAGTAAACCTATTAGGAATCGGGCTACATAGTTATGGTTCATTCACATTAACATCTAATTGAGGAAAATACCTTACGAATACAATACACAAGAATAGCATCTGAAAGTTTTATGAGTTTTTGAGAACCATTTGAATCACTACTTTATTCAAATGGTTCTCAAAAGCTACAAAAGTATCTGATTACAATTAATTTAATTCTTTTTTTTACTTTAAAGATAAAGAAGTAATAAAGAAGACTTATTTAGTTTTCATTGTACATTGTACAACTGAACCAAAAAAAAATTATTTTTTTTTGGTTCTTTTTTTCTTTTTATATGTCTTATTGATGAAAACTATCTATAAAAATAATTAGCTAGAATAGCTTCTACCTTGTCAATTGATAGTGAGAAAACGAAATCCGGATAAATACCAATACCTATTACGGGTAGAAAAATACAGATTGAAACAAATAGTTCTCGTGGTCCAGAATCAAAAAAATGAGAATTTGGAGAATGAAATTGCTTGTATCCATAGAACATCTGACGTAACATAGATACTGAATAAATAGGAGTTAATATCATTCCAATTGCCGCTACAAAAATGATTAGTATTTTTGGCATTAAAAGATATTTTCGGCTCGTTATTAGTCCAAAAAAAACCACCAATTCTGCAACAAAACCACTCATTCCAGGCAATGCAAGTGAAGCCATCGAGAAACTACTGAACATTGTAAATATTTTTGGCATTGGGATAGCTATTCCTCCCATTTCGTCGAGATAAACAAGACGTATTCTATCGTAACTAGTTCCTGCCAAGAAAAAAAGTGCAGCACCAATAAATCCATGAGAGATCATTTGTAAAATGGCCCCATTGAGTCCTGTATCAGTTATTGAACCAATTCCTATAATTATGAAACCCATATGAGATACGGAGGAATAGGCAATTCTCTTTTTTAGATTGCGCTGACCGAGAGATGTTGAAGCTGCATAGATTATTTGAATTGTGCCTATTATCATCAACCAGGGAGAAAATATAGAATGAGCGTGGGGTAATAATTCCATATTGATCCGAACCAATCCATATGCTCCCATTTTTAATAAGATTCCGGCTAAAAGCATACATGTACTGTAATGTGCTTCTCCATGGGTATCTGGTAACCATGTATGTAGAGGTATAATCGGCAATTTGACAGCATAAGCAATAAGAAACCCAAAATAGAATATTATTTCCAATGCCACAGGATATGATTGATTGGCTGATGTTTCAAAATTTAATGTTGGTTCATTGGAACCATATAAACCCATACCCAGAACTCCCATTAAGAGAAAAATAGAACCCCCTGCAGTGTACAAAATAAATTTTGTAGCTGAGTACAAACGGTTCTTCCCTCCCCACATGGATAAAAGTAGGTAGACAGGAATTAATTCTAATTCCCACATGATAAAAAAAAGTAAAAGATCCCGAGAAGAAAATGGTCCTATTTGACCGCTGTACATTGCTAACATGAGAAAATGGAACAATCTAGAATCTCGAGTAACCGGCCAGGCCGCTAAAGTAGCTAAGGTAGTGATGAATCCCGTGAGTAAAATGGGTCCAATGGAAAGTCCATCGATTCCTAATCTCCAGTGAAAATAAAAAAACTGGATCCATTTATAATCCTGTTCTAATTGGATTAATGGATCGTCCAATTGGAAATGATAACAGAATACATAGGCCGTTAGAAGTAGTTCTAATAGACATATACAAATAGTATACCATCTAATAACCTTATTTCCTCTATGAGGGAAAAAGAAAATGAAAGTACCTGCGAATATCGGCAAAACAACAATTATTGTTAACCAAGGAAAATCATTCGTGGTAAAGACAAGATACACTTTGACCAGAAAAACCCGTGCTCGAAAGAAAATAATTTATCGAGTACGGGTTTTTGTCGGTAAAGAAAAAAATGGATTCAAGTGGAATTTTCTGGAACGTATCAATAAGCTAGACCCATACTACGAGTTGTTTCATGCCATAAATAAACCCGGACACTCAGGAAATCCGTTGGACAAGCGGATTCACACCTTTTACAACCTACACAGTCTTCTGTTCTTGGAGCAGAAGCAATTTGCTTAGCTTTACATCCGTCCCAAGGTATCATTTCTAATACATCAGTGGGGCAGGCGCGTACACATTGGGTACACCCTATACATGTATCATAAATCTTTACTGAATGTGACATTGGATCTATAAATTTTTTTAACCTCATAAATTTTCGATCTAGTAAAAGTAGTAAATGAATTATATATTCTATACACCAGACGAATCAATGATTTAGATTTACCAGAATCAATCTAGTTCTGGATCTGCTCATGAAAGAGTACCAAGATACTTTGATTTATCACGTCGTTTTAGCAAACAGCGCCGTAGGCTTATGTCACACATATCAATTTCAATTGGCGAATAGTCTATATTTTTATTTATACCATTATTTATTCAACAAATTAGATTGATTGATACGCGTTGATTTTCTGTTACGATGAATTGATGAAACAATAGCTAATCCAATAGCTGCTTCAGCAGCTGCAATTGCTATAACAAAAATTGAGAAAACGTCTCCTTTTAATTGGCGATTATCAAATAAATCAGAAAATGTTACGAAATTAATATTAACTGCATTCAGTATAAGTTCAAGACACATAAGCGCTCGAACCATATTTCGACTTGTAATCAATCCATAAATACCGATGGATAATAAAAAGGCACTCAAACCAAGTACATGTTCGAGCATCATTGACCAACTCCTCATCAATCTCGATTCATTTCAATATGAACAATAAATAGAATTTAAAGAAAAGAACAAGTCCCTATTACCTATTATATTATTATAATTTATTTTTTTTTATTTTATAATTATTTAGTACTGACGAGCCATAGCAATTGCACCTATCAAGGCAACTAAAAGAATTATCGAAATAAGTTCAAATGGAAGAAAAAAATCTGTTGATAAATGAATCCCAATTTGTTGACCATTATTAATCAAGTCCTGCTCTATAATCTGGTTTGATCTTGTAGTCCAAATAATCCCGTACCATGACGTATCTGGGATAGTAGTAATTAGTGAAACAAAAATACTTGTACAAACCAGTGAAGTGACTCCGTCTCCAACGGCCCAAAGATGGAAATCTTTGTAATATTCTGAACCATTCATGAACATCACAGCAAATACAATTAATACATTTATTGCTCCCACATAAATAAGGAGCTGCGCAGCAGCTACAAAGTGGGAGTTCGATGGAATATGGAATAAGGATGTACAAACAAGAACTAATCCCAATGAAAAAGCAGAAAAAATTGGATTGGTAAGTAATACCACTCCTAGACTCCCCACTATAAGACCCAATCCCAAAAAAACTAAAAGAAAATCGTGTATTGGTCCAGGTAAATCCATTCTATGTAAAATAAGAGATAATTTTTAAGTCGAAATTTTTCATAAACCTATTGACCAAACCAGGAAAAAAGAAGTTACCCTATTGATACGTTCCTAATTGAATTAAATCTAATGGGGTGTGGGTTGATATAGATACACTTATTAGTTAAATGATTGAATACATTTCTCTATCCGAAAGTTTCGTTCGAAATTAATATTAATCGATTTTTTTTATTAACTGTTTATATAATATATATACTCTATAAAAAAATATATATATATGTAGAGTATATATGAATCCATTTCCAATCCAAAGCAATTCATTATTCTCAGCACTCCATAGTTGTTAAAATTTTAGTTTTAGTTATTGACCAAGCAAGATGAAAGAAGCTGCGCTACTTTAGATCAAAACTAAATCTTAGTATTAGTAATCGGTAATTGTTCTTGAATCAAGTGGTTTACCCACGGCTTTTTTGGTTTGAGTCGAATTCATAATTGTTCTGATTGTGTAATCGTCGATTACTGACATTGGCAACCGACCCAAAGCAATTTGATTATAATTCAACTCGTGACGATCATAAGTAGAAAGTTCGTATTCTTCAGTCATTGATAAACAATTCGTTGGACAATACTCAACGCAGTTACCACAAAATATACAGATTCCGAAATCAATACTGTAATTAAGCAATCGTTTCTTTCGAATAGAAGTTTCCAATTTCCAATCAACAACGGGTAGATCTATAGGACATACCCGAACACAGACTTCACAAGCAATGCATTTATCAAATTCAAAGTGGATTCGACCACGGAAACGTTCCGATGTGATCAATTTTTCATAAGGATATTGAATAGTTACAGGTAAACGATTTGCATGGGATAAGGTAATCATAAAACTTTGACCGATATACCTTGCAGCTCGTACTGTTTGTTGGCCATAATTCATGAACCCAGTTACCATGGGGAACATATCTTGAATATCTATGAATAATTTTATGTTTCTTTCTCTTGTTTGAGATTTGAGAGAAGTTATGAATCTAGAATAGGCTGTGCCTTTACAGTGAAAAGAGTTGGGAAGAGGTTGTCAATAATAGATTACCTAAAGAAATAGGTAAAAGAAATTTCCATCCAAGATTTAATAGTTGGTCCATTCTCATTCTAGGTAAAGTCCATCTTGTTGTGATAGAAATGAACAGGAACAAATAAGCTTTAGCTAATGTAATAAAGATACCAATGGTCGTTCTAAAGACTCCACCCACTTCATTTATTCCGAAAAGCTCAGGACTTAATATGTACGGAATAGAGAGATTCCAGCCGCCCAAGTAAAGAACTGTTACAAATAATGAAGAAACTAGTAGATTTAGATAGGAAGCAACATAAAATAAACCAAATTTTATACCTGAATATTCGGTTTGATAACCTGCTACTAATTCTTCCTCTGCTTCTGGTAAATCAAAAGGTAATCTCTCGCATTCTGCTAGGGAAGAAATTAAAAAAACAGTAAAACCTATAGGTTGGCGCCACAGATTCCAACCCCAAAAACCATATTTTGACTGCGCCTCAACTATATCAACTGTACTTGAACTGTTAGATAATCATAGTCGGTGATAACATCACTATTCCCATCGCTATTACAAAACCGTACATGAGACTTAAGCTTCATACGGCTCCTCGACGGCCACAAATAAATCTAAGGACTGGTTCAATATTATCTCGATATACTTTACTTATTTTGTAGAGTAGATAGAGTAAAGATACATCGGAGAGTCCAAAATTAGACCAATGCAATTCTGTCTGCTATAATAAAACAAATGCTTCTGAATTGATCTCATTCTTTTTAATTGCAATTTTTTGTTCAGTAATAACTTAATACTTCAATAAAATACTCGTTGCGTTGTATCACGTTGTTTCAATAGAAATTTCGACTTATTTTTTTTAGACAAAGAATTAGACATTCTATTATATTAGTTCATGAATCATGATAAGAATTCTATCTGTATTAATCTGGACAAAAAAAATAAATAAAGGATTACTTCGTTCCTGATAGTAATTTGTTTAATCAGTGGGTAGGAGCATACTCTGGATCGGGATCGTGGGAAAGTACTGCTTGATCATTTCTACTAACTTAAAGCCCCATTAGGATTCCTTTTATGCATAAATATCCCTTTGGATAATTTACTTCCATTATCTCCATTACTAATCCTTTGTGTACCTTGGTATTCCTAACCGTCCACTCGTTTTTATTCGATCTCCGGTATGGTAATACATACAATAATAAAAACTCCATACAGTTTCTCTTTTGTACCCGCTTCAAACTATGATGACTAATCAACCAATCTTGCTTGGGGTAACCCGTTTATACTGTTTATATTTATGTCCGCTTAACTCTTGTACCTAGGTAATGAGACTCAATCTTTTTACTGCCAATTTCTAAGCTGTTTTCTTTCACTCATATAACTATCTGGTTTAGCTCATCGCCCCGAATGTTGAATAAAAAAAAATGAGGATATCTATTCAATACATTCCACTTTCTTTTTTCCTAGAACGAAAATGCAAATAAATTAGGTCAAATAAAAAAGTCCATGTTCCAACGAATCACACGTAGAGATATTGATAACACACATGGAGTTAATGGTATTTCATAACTAATCGATTGAGCAGCAGCTCGTAGACCACCTAAAAAGGAATATTTATTATTCGATCCATATCCTGACATAAGAAGTCCAATAGGAGCAATACTTGAAATGGCAATCCATAAGAAAACCCCTATATTTAGGTCGGCTAAAACAAGGTGATAGCCAAAAGGAATTACTGAAAAACTTAGTAAAATGGATATGACCGCTATAGACGGTCCGATACTGAATAAACTAATATCGCCTCTAGATGGGATAAGATCTTCTTTGAAAAGTAATTTTGTACCATCTGCTAGAGCTTGAAGAATTCCCAAAGGACCCGCGTATTCAGGTCCAATACGTTGTTGTATCCCTGCAGATATTTGTCTTTCTAACCACACAATTACTAGTACCCCTATTATGATTCCCAATACAGGAGTAAGAATAGGAACAAGTAACCAGACGAGCCCATAAACCTCTTTTAAGGATTCCGATCTGGAAAAAGAATTGATAGCTTGTACTCTTGTCGTATCAATTATCATTTCAACGATCAACTTCTCCCATAATAATATCGATACTACCTAGTATTGTCATAATATCAGCCAATTTCATTCTTTTAACTAGCTGAGGAAGAATTTGCAAATTGATAAAACCGGGCGGACGAATTTTCCATCTCCAGGGAAAAACACCCCGATCTCCTATCAGAAAAATTCCCAATTCCCCCTTCGGAGCTTCCACTCTTACATAAAGTTCTTGTTTAGATAATTCAAAAGTAGGCGCAGGTTTTTTACTAATGAATCGATAATCAAATTCATTCCATTGGGAATCCTTTGTTCTATCAAAGCGCCGTACCTCTAAATTCTCATAGGGCCCCCCTGGAATTCCTTCCAGAGCTTGTTGAATAATTTTTATGGATTCCGCCATTTCACTGATTCGGACTAAATAACGAGCTAACGAATCTCCTTCTTTTTGCCATTGTACTTCCCAATCAAATTCGTCGTAACACTCATAATGATCGACTTTACGAAGATCCCATTCAATTCCGGACGCTCGTAGCATTGGTCCTGATAAGCCCCAATTTATTGCCTCTCCTCCACCAATAATGCCCACCCCTTCAACTCGTTCCAAAAAAATGGGATTACGCGTAATAAGCTTTTGATATTCAGTAATCCCTGTTAAAAAATAATCACAGAAATCAAAACATTTATCTATCCAGCCATAAGGTAAATCAGCAGCTACCCCTCCGATACGGAAATAATTATGCATCATTCGCATACCTGTCGAAGATTCGAACAGGTCATATATCAATTCCCTCTCTCGGAAAATATAGAAGAAAGGAGTCTGCGCGCCGATATCTGCCATAAAAGGGCCAAGCCATAACAAATGAGAAGCTATACGACTCAGTTCTAGCATAATTACTCTAATATAGCTCGCTCTTTTCGGTACTTGAATATTTCCCAACTGTTCTGGTCCATTTACCGTTATTGCCTCTGTAAACATAGTAGCTAAATAATCCCAGCGTGTTACATAAGGAAGATATTGTATAATTGTTCGATTTTCAGCAATTTTTTCCATCCCTCTGTGTAAATACCCCAATATGGGTTCACAGTCAATAACATTTTCCCCGTCTAGAGTAACGATGAGTCGAAGAACACCATGCATTGATGGGTGGTGAGGACCCATATTGACTATCATGAGGTCTTTTCTTGTAGTTGGTACAGTCATATATTTTTTCCCCGATTCATTATTCCATGAAGTGCTGAAAACGAAATGAAGTTCATCAAATTATAATAATAATAAATATATCTATAATAAGATTTTAATATTTAAAGTATAATAGAAAATAATAAAAATCTAATAAATCCAATAATTCAAAACTAATCTTAAAATTCACTTAATGAGTTTGTTTTTGGCTCCCGAATATCCAATTGACTAATTAATTCTTTATAACGTACTCTATTTTTCTTTGACAAATAAACCAGCAGCCGTTGACGTTTTCCCAGAATTTTCCGTAGACCTCTCTGAGATAAATAGTCTTTTCTGTGCAATTCTAAATGGGAAGTAAGTCTACGTATTTTATTGGTGAAACTGAATACTTGAAATTCAACAGACCCCTTATTTTCTTCTTTTTCTTCTTGCGAAATAACTGAAATTAATAAATTTTTTACCATAAAAAGAATTTGTTTCCCCCCCCCCCTTTTTTTTACAGATATGGATTTTACTGATCAGTAATAATAATGCCAGTCATTCTAATTTCTTATACAATACACAAAAATTACAATACACAAAAATCTGTATTTATACTTCTTTTTTTTATCGAATTCAAATGTAATTAATCTATTTTCAATTTTATTTGGATGTGGATACAAAAGGGCGGTACATTTATAACCCACAAAAGAGAAGAATTTGAACTTAAGATAAGAAGATTATGACGACTCATTACTAGATATAATTGCTAAGCTAAGATAAAGTCATTGAATCAGTATCATGTACCAGAATAGAATATAACACAAGGCGTGTGTGTATATTTGTTTGTCTTCATCTACTATACCGGCCAGATATGCCACTTGATCCATGTAAATGTACCATCAACTTATTATCAATCATGGATACATATGTATCCTTAACATACTGAAACGACTACCATTATTGGTATCAAACCAATAGCGATTCATACAAGCTAAATCTTCTAATCGATAATTGGGCCAAAGAAATAATTTTAACTTAAAAATTTTATTTATATCTACATCAGGATGCTTATCCTCATAAAAAAATTCACCACAGTTCCTTGCACTATTCCCATTGCAAAATACTTGGTTTCTATCCCCAACATTGACATTTCTCGAATTTAAACAAATTTGAATTCTCAATTCTCTACGACGTCTAGGAGATAAAATATTTTCAGGAACAATAAAATCATTAAGACCATTCTTATCAACATTTCTTTTTTCTTGACATCTTCGATTAGTTTGGTGCTGACTCTTATGCACCCGTGAAATAGCTATGGTTTGGTACATGATCCATTGTCCATCCCATTTTGTGGATAGCCGAGTTGGTTCAATAATCAATAGTCCCCCTTTTTCCAAATTGAAAAAAGTCATAAACTCTGGCTTTCCAATCAGCATTGCAACCGGATTTATTTCGTCTCTTTGAATAAAGGCTGCAGCCATTTCATTTGGATCTCTTAATCTAAGGAGTAGCCAAAATATCTTTAAATTATTGATTGCTGTTTGGCTCAAAGAAAAAGTCGTTTTCAATTGAAATTTCAAAAGAAAATATCTTTTCAGGAAGAGTTTTAACATCAACCGGGAAATATATTTAGTTTCCTCGATGTATTCAAGAACGTCTGAGTCTGATCCCCACAAATCTTCTTCAACATAGTCTTCTAATGGATCATATCCAAGATATCCTGGGATTGGCTCTTGTTTTTCTTCTTGATTTAGATTCTGTAATTCAACTTGATTTAGCGAATCTAAATCAAGCTCTAATTCAACTTGATTTAGATTCGCTAATTCAAGCCATTTTTTTAGCTTTTGGGTGGTTGTTAGATTGTTTTCTTTTATATTCGAATTAAAAAGAAGTAAATTGATTGGTATGATCCACGGCTCAGTCTTATATACATCATAAAATAACCAAAATTCTGGGAAAAACCAAGGTTCCCAATTTGATTTTGATATAGGCCCATTTAGTCTTTTTTCATTCATTCCCTTCCAGTCAAAAGATGTTTTTGTTTGATTGGCTGCCGGGTTGATTTGGTTTTGGTTATGAATTGTGAGATTAAAAAGATTATGATTATTATCAATTTTATCAATTATTTGATAATAATAATAACGAGTCTTAGTATTTTTTTTTATGTTGGTACTGGCATTTGTCCATTCATCAATATCGCTCGTTTTTCTAAGCCCAAAATTAAAAGCTCTCCAATCAAAATATTTCCTATCCGGATTTTGATTCCTATCAATAATAGAATCTTTTCGTAGATAATTACTAAGATCTATATCTGCTGGTAAATAATCAAATTCAGGATTATCTCTATTATAGATATAGAGGATCCTTCGGGCTGCGTTTACTTGTAATGGAAACCCATAAATATATGAACCCTTCTTATCTTCATATTCATAATTAATATATTTATTTGATAAAAGATCATATTTGTAGTTTTTTATTAATTTCTTTTTTTGGCTCCACAATGAATTCACTGCATAATTGTTTTGTTTCTCGTAATGAATTAATTGGTCTTTTTTATATGAATCGAAATTTCTTGGGTTTGTTTTTTGAACCATAAAACTTTGATTGATTCCATTTCGCCATTTTTGTGGTAGTAATCTAGACCATGTAGTCTGAGATAAGTCGTATTGATAGTGATCATTACCCATTAACCAGCTTTTCCATTCATTCATTCCAAAACTGTGAAGTTTCTTATGCCTTGATTCGCAATGAAATATTCCTTGTGCTCCAATAAAATATTTTATTCTATCTTTTAGAAAAGGAATTGTTCCGTGATATTGAAATACGGATTTCAAGTGATACTTGTTGATAACTTGAGTTTGTGATAATTTGTAAAATACATATGCCTGTGACAAAGAAGCGAGGTCGCAAAAAATCTGTGAATTCTTATTAAAAATAGACTTTCTTTTTCTTATAGTCGAAAAAAAAGAAATTGGATTTTTAGTTTTTTCATCAATTCTTTTTTTATTTGTTTCATCATTGGAACTGTATTTATCAGTAATTTGTTTTTTTGATTTAAGTAAAATTTCTACATCGATTTCGGGAATATTCATAATGATACGTAAAAAGATATCAAAGATATCTATGTATATCCTTTCAATAAAAATGTTCATAAAATAGTGACATTTACGTATTGGTCGGGCACTTCTCCGTTTTAATATCTGCCAAATCTTTTTCGGCGATTCTAATCTTTTATCATCACAACTTGTTTCGTTAGGACTAATGGTTATATCCGTAGTTAAAAATATGTTTTTCTTGTCTTTTGACATTTTTTCGATTTTATTTCTGATTGTACTTGTCTTATCAGCCAGATCCTTGATCTTTTTTTCTGTCAGTGAAAAATTTGTCCAATCCATGGATCTAATTCGAATGGCCGGTTCATTAATCATCTGATTACTTATTATCAAATTATTTTTATTTGATTCATATACTTCCTTTAATCCAAATAATGGAATTACTTTTGCAAACTCTTTCATTATTCTTTTTATAAATCGAACTATTTTTATTTTCATAACCCATCTTGTTTTTTCATTTAATCCCTTTAGAAACTTTTTTGTTCGTTCTTTTATAATTTCTTGAGCTGGAAAACTTCGATTTTTCCTCTTTTTAAGTTTTTTTTGAAGGTGTTTCCAAATAGGTTTAAAAAAGGAAGGTCGTCTTCGGCTATAACCAAAAGGGTGTTTAGTCTCCGTTCCAAAAATTGTTAAAAAATAAAAATTCGGCATTGAATCTCTATGATGGGATTGTAGCTTAGATCTGTGCCACGGTTTCAGAGAAAAAGGACATAGGATCTTTATATGAATACCTTCGAATAACCAATTTCGAGGAAATTCCCCTTCTGCTAATTGAACACCGCTATAGGTGCAGTTAAAATGTCTTTCTCTTTTCCACTCTTCAAAATCCTCGTACCACTCGGGGGGTTGAAAAAATAGTATACGCCCCAAATTTTTGGCTATTATCAACAAAGGCAATACTATATATTTTCTAAGAATTGATTGAGTTACTAATAAAGAACCCCTTATTATATAACCATGTCGAGTTTTTTTCCAATCTTTTTTTACTTGCTTACAGTAGTTATTCCAACTTTTTTTTCTAGTTCTATCTATATCCATCGTTTTTATCGACCCTTTCTCGCCATAATCGTAAGTCCTTAATTCCGCGCCCTTACTCCTAAAAATACTCCTAAAAATCTTCAACATTTTGGACAAAAAAGTCTCTCTTCTGCCCAAAAAAAGCGGGGAATCCGCAGTTTGAGACGTTTTCCAAACAGGCATTTTACGTCTTTGAGCACGCATGGATCCTTTGATTGTATTGCGACGAAAATCCACTTCTTGAGGAAAATATACAACAATCAAATCATCTAGATATGGATGAAAGAAAGTAGTCTTAGTTTCTCTATTCATCTCCTTAACGTTACACAGTTCTATACCTTGCACTTTTCTTAGACGAATATTAAATTCCTCGATGAACTCGTCTTCTACTAGTTCGTCCAAAGGGCAAAATAATTTGTATGACCATCGAGGGACCTCTTTCTTTATTTCTTTTCTTTTACCTGTGAATAATGACTTTTCATCAAATGTATCTTTTTTTTCTTCAAATTCTCGGTAATCCGTAGTAAGGATATCCTGAAGTTTATTTATCCAAAAAGTTTCTCTGGAATTTTCAATAGAATTTGAACACAAAATTTTTTCTGTTCCACGATGGGGTCCATTCAAAAGAGGATCGTACATTTTAGGTAAGCATTTTTGCTTAGTCTTATCATCGGACAATCTGGTTCTTTTTTCCAGTGCATCTATAGCAAGAGACCCCTTGTCTAAAGTTTCAATTCGATTGATAAGTTCGTTGCTTAGGTTGTTTCGTTTTTGGTCATTGGTATAAACCCAATGATTATATAGTTCTTCTGAAAATAGCTTTTCTGTCGTGCACAAAAGAATCTTCTGTTGTATCATTTCAAAAAAAGTTGACAAACTTGGTGGATATGTAAAAGATATTTTTTGTTTTCCATCACTTCGGCATGTATAAAAAAAATATTGTGACATTTCATTTCTTACAGGGTTTTCAAATTTTCTTAGATTCATTCTTATTCTTACAAATGAATTCTTTCTTTTTTTTATATAACGCAATGGACGATTCCATCGTTTATAGTCAAAAAGAAGAGTCACAAGAGGTTTTTCAAACCCGAAAAAGAGGTTTTTATCTTCTTTATCTTTTTTTATTTCTAACTTAAAATTTTCTTGATTTCCATCAAGATAAGAATTTTCATAAACTGGGCTATTTTTAGAGTATGTCTCTTTAAAGTGAAAGTTGAATTCATCCTTTGTTTTTTCCTTTCTATTCAAA